ACTTTTTTTTATTATTATTGTTATTGTACAAATATTCGGGAAACGAACTAAGACCATTCCAACGCTCCTTTTCGCCATGCATAAACTAAACCAAGAATTAGGATAAGCACGAAAATGAAAGCTTCTATAAAAGCAGATACCCCCAGTACATCGAAACTCATTGCCCACGGATACAGAAAAACAGTTTCAACATCAAAAACAACAAAAACTAGAGCAAACATATAATAACGGATTCTAAATTGTAACCAAGCATCCCCGATCGGTTCTATACCTGATTCATAACTAGAAAGTTTCTCTGGCCCCTTCCTAATTGGAGATAAAACTCCGGAAATAAAAAATGCCAAAACAGGAATAGCACTTGATATTATTAAAAATGCCCAGAAAAGATCATATTCATAAAGCAGAAACATAGACGAACTCCTATGAATGTGGAAAAAATACCCGCTTAGTAAATTCCAATCGGAGTGGATTGGGCAAGGGATATAGAACTCTTGAGTCAAAATAAAACTTCAGTTTAATCGAATCATTTATTTTCGTTTGGTTGCTGTGGTAGACGTTTCATTTGAAGATTTATTGATTGTAATCTTTTTTTCAGTACACTTAATTACTTAATATTTCCATGTTTCTATTTCGAATAGTTTCTAATATTATATTAATCATATTAATATTATATTATTAAATTATTAATAACTAGTAATTTTTTTTTTTATTTCTGTTTATTAAATTTTGTTTATGTTTTATTAAAAAAAAATTTTTAGAAAAATATCTTCATTTTTTTAATTATGACGTATCAAAAAATTCAGTAAGACTTTACCATACCATACCCATCTTACTTAGTATTAGATAGATTTAATTTGGGTTGAATTTAATTAGATTTCCCTTTTTATTTTTAAACAAGGCCGTGTCAGAAAAAAAGTAACCAAGATTGAGTGGGGATTATGAACTTTTTGATTGTAGCCAGTGAACGAGGAAAATTCATATAAAAAAATCCACTTACAACTATCAAAATTAATGAAGAAAAAAAGTTTATTCTAAATTATAAATTAAGCATCTATCTAGATATATCAATAGATAGATAGTGATTGGCTCCATTGAAATAAAATTAGGTTTTAAGTTTTATTCGGAATGATCCCCAGGACTTATGGTTTATGGTATGGCAATTTTTTGATGAACCAAGCAATTGAAAGTAACTAGTTATAAATAAAGAATACAATAATTAAGTAAAAAAATTATCCAATTATTTGGATTTTAATGGGATTTATTAGAATCAATTTCTTAGTTAGGGCTATACGGACTCGAACCGTAGACCTGCTCGGTAAAAGAGTTCGAACTTATTATTATCAAAATGATTCGAACTCTTTCAAAGACCCAACATGCATTTTTTTTTGCATTGGGCTCTTTCATTAACTGATAGAAAGATTCAGTTAGTCTACCATATTTTTTCTTAAAAAAAAAAGATAAGAAATGGTTCCAAGTACTCTGATTTATTATTTTTGAATTCTAATACATTACAGAAGAACTACCAAAGTGTTTCAAAGAAGGGTTGGGTTCTCTTGACGTAGGTTTGCTTTTGGTCTAGATCAACTTAAGTTAAATATAGTCTCTAACATCCTGATTAAAAAATCAAACATGAAACTTTATACACCTTAAGGTTCATAGGACGAAAAGATCATTTTTGAGTTCCTTATACTCATTCTGCCTAGCATTGAGTAGACTGGGTATTGACCCTATCAATATCTCAAATCAATGATGGGTTCTATTCATTCCCTACTTAACGGGGTACTTTAATAGGACCTAATGTCAGGCTATTGTTCTCCTCTTTTTTCCTAAAAAAAAAGTCATGGAGTAAGACATCGATTTATTAATAAGATCAATCAATTAGTTTGATTGCGTGATGGACTCCCCTGAAAAACTTTGGCGCACGTGTAAACGAGGTGCTCTACCTAACTGAGCTATAGCCCTTGTGTTTGTGATACACATTTTATCTTATCATGTAGATAATTTCTTGTCAAGATTAATATTACATGATCGAACATTATATCTCTTTGATTTCGTTGTTTATTGGTATTGCTTAGAAATAATATTGGATTTATAATCCTATCGATGTGATAGGTATCCCTTTTCCTTCTCTTTACGATGATAAATAACCTACTTAACTCAGTGGTTAGAGTATTGCTTTCATACGGCAGGAGTCATTGGTTCAAATCCAATAGTAGGTATAACTTATTAGACACCATGATCAATGGTGTCTAATAAGTTTTTGTAACCAGCTTTTTTTTCTTTTAGTGTTTTTCTCGCTTTTCGATCCGATTTTTTTTATACATTCTTTTTTTTTTTTTTACACGTCAGCTAGTTACAAAATTAAATCGTATTGAGAGCCTCGACTCGTGTCCGAGCTCGTCTGAGAGCTAGATTTGCCTCAATTGTTTGTCTCTTGCCTTCAGCTTTTCTCAAGTTAGCTTCTGCTATTTCAAGAGTTTGCTGAGCTTCTTGTGGATCAATGTCACTATTCTTCTCTGCATCATTTACTAAAATAGTGATTTCATTATTGCCTATTCTAGCAAAACCGCCCATCAGAGCCATCGTTAACCATTGGTTATTAAGGCGTATTTTCAAAATACCTGTATCAACAGCTGTAGCAATTGGCGCGTGATTTGGTAATACGCCAATTTGTCCACTATTAGTCGATAAAATGATTTCTTTTACTTCTGAATCCCAAACAATTCGATTCGGAGTCAGTACACAAAGATTTAAGGTCATTTCTTCAATTTACTCTCCATTTCTAAGTTTGTAGCCTTCGCAGTAGCTTCATCGATGTTACCCACTAAGTAAAAGGCCTGTTCAGGAAGAGAATCAAATTCTCCGGAAAGGATCAATTTAAACCCTCGAATTGTTTCCGCTAGACCAACATATTTTCCCGGAGAACCTGTAAATACTTCGGCTACGAAAAAAGGTTGTGATAAGAAACGCTCAATTTTTCGTGCTCTTGCTACCGTTAAGCGATCCTCTTCGGATAATTCGTCCAACCCCAGGATAGCTATAATGTCCTGAAGCTCCTTGTAACGTTGTAAAGTTTGCTTGACTTGTTGCGCAGTGTCATAATGTTCCTCGCCAACGATTCGAGGTTGTAGCATAGTTGACGTTGAATCTAAAGGATCTACCGCTGGATAGATACCTTTGGCAGCTAATCCTCTTGATAGTACGGTAGTCGCATCTAAATGTGCAAATGTGGTGGCAGGAGCGGGGTCAGTCAAATCGTCTGCAGGTACATAAACTGCTTGAATAGAGGTTATGGACCCTTTTTTCGTAGAAGTAATTCTTTCTTGTAAAGTACCCATTTCGGTACTAAGGGTGGGTTGATAACCCACAGCAGAAGGCATTCTACCCAATAAAGCAGATACCTCGGATCCTGCTTGTACGAAACGGAAGATATTGTCGATAAATAGAAGTACGTCTTGCTCATTAACATCTCGGAAATATTCGGCCATAGTTAAGGCAGTCAGACCAACTCTCATACGAGCTCCCGGCGGTTCATTCATCTGACCGTAGACTAGGGCCACTTTTGATTCCGCAAGATTTTGTTCATTAATGACTCCAGATTCTTTCATTTCCATGTAAAGATCATTTCCTTCACGAGTCCGTTCGCCTACTCCACCAAATACGGATACACCACCATGAGCTTTGGCAATGTTGTTGATCAATTCCATAATTAGTACTGTTTTACCCACGCCAGCCCCACCGAATAGTCCGATTTTTCCCCCACGACGATAAGGGGCCAAAAGATCTACTACTTTAATTCCTGTTTCAAAAATAGATAATTTTGTATCTAATTGTATAAAAGCAGGCGCGGATTTATGGATAGGAGATGTTGTGCGAGTATCGACAGGACCTAAATTATCAACAGGTTCCCCAAGCACGTTGAAAATTCGTCCTAGAGTCGCTCCGCCGACTGGAACACTTAGAGGATTTCCCATATCAACCACGTCCATTCCTCTCTTTAAACCCTCTGTCGCACTCATAGCTACAGCTCTAACTCGATTATTTCCTAATAATTGCTGTACTTCACAAGTCACATTAATTTCTTGACCAAGAGTATCTCGACCCTTAACCACCAGAGCATTGTAAATATTAGGCATCTTACCCGGGGGAAAGGCTACATCCAGTACCGGACCAATTATTTGGGCGATACGTCCCAGATTTTTTTTTTCACGTATCGAAACCTCTGGATCCGAAGTAGTAAAATTTATTCTCATAATAAAAAAATATGTTAAATTTTGTTGCGAAATTTTTCGAATACAGAAAAAATCTTCGATAGCAAATTCATCGGTTAATTCAAAAAAAATGGGAGTAAGCACTCGATTTCGTTGGTACCACCCAAGCGAATGTGCAATTCAATTTTTTACTTATTCAATTTCAATGAAGGAATAGTCATGTTCAAGCTCAACTAATCGAAACCTAGTTTGAAAATAAAAAATATATGAATAAAAAAAATTTTTTGCGGAAAGTCTTTGATTTATTTATCCTAATAGAATAAATAGGCAAGACTTTTTTTTATCTAGCGAATTCGAAACAGAACTCTATTGATGATTCATTATTTCGATCTCATTAGCCTTTTTTTTTATTTTCATTTTAGCATATCCGGTTATGCGTCCCATCTATTCATCCCTTTCTGAACCCCCCTTGTTTTTCATTTTCATGGATGAATTCCGCATATTGTCATATCTAGGATTTACATATACAACATATATTACTGTCAAGAGTGATTTTATTATTATTTTAATATTAACTATTTCAATTTGAAAAAGTTAAAGATTCAAAACTTGAAAAACAAGTAGTAGGTTGCGCTATACATATGAAAGAATATACAATAATGATGTATTTGGCGAATCAAATATCATGGTCTAATAAAGAATCATTCTGATTAGTTGATAATTTTTTTAAAGATTCCTGTGAAAAAGGTTAATTAAATCTATTCCTAATTTATGTCGAGTAGACCTTGT